TTTCAGTATAGTCCATATCTATGTGTATATAATATCAGTTAGTATATCATTCATGTCTCTCTTACAACACGACGACGAAAATAAAATGGTTTTTTTTAACCTTTAAGAATATGTATACCATACACCTCGCTGGGATTGTAGTTCAATTGGTCAGAGCACCGCCCTGTCAAGGCGGAAGCTGCGGGTTCGAGCCCCGTCAGTCCCGAACTAGGATCCGATCCGTTAAATATAAATAAATAAATGGATAAATTTATTTAACGTGAAAAAAATAAAGAGGGAGCAAGAGCTAATACCTAGCGGGATCCCTATTTCTTTTGTTTTTATTTCGTATTTATTATCAGACAAATAAGGGAATTTCCATTTCTTTTATTAGTGCCGATTGATAAGAGAGAGACATAACATATATAGTTAGATTCGTACAATCGGTAGTATTCTTATATTTATTTTACTATTTGAATTTAAGAGATACTTGTCCACTTTTGTTTTTTAATATTAATATTCTTGATGAATAAAATAGAAAAGAGTACCCCTTTTTACCGGAGTACATATGCAAATTGTATTTGTTTATTGTACGAGACACAACGAACTTAACATAAGTGCCTCGACAGAGTACTTGTCGGGGTAAATGAAAACCCCTTCGAGCTCCAACTTTTTTTTTTTTGGGGGGGGGGGAGGGGGAGGGTATCCTCAATGACTAATTGGAAACAATCTATCTCATTTTCATTCAAATAAACTAAATTGCACACTCAATTTTTTATGTATGCCTTCCAGTTCCAGTCCCAATTGAAGGAAGAAATACTAATAAAATAAAAGAGGAGAACGAGTAACACTCCTTTTTATTAAATTCATTGGAATTATATTCGATTTTTTCTACTTAACTCGTCCTTTTTCCATCTCACTCCTACTCTTTTCTTTGGATCTGTGGGTCATCCATAGAATACCATACCAGTCATATAATACCTCATAATTGTATGTATAAGTATAATATAACGAAGGAGGAATATATAGGGAAGACGATAGGGTTGGGTTATTTATAGAAAAGAAAAAGTGGAAAAGGATGTAAATTTCCTGATCCAATAAAGAATCCTTTTTTTTTTCAGATTTAGTATAGATAAAGGATCTTCCTATGTTATACTATTCAATTCTCGACGATGAATTTATTTGATAGATCATATATTGTTATTCATAATACTGATCCGATTCAGTATCATCAGGATGCAATTCATCCCATTGAATTTACAGGAATCCAATTTCTCATCTCTATGTTTCTCATCTCTATGGGATTAGATCCCGAGTTATTGCGAAGTAAAAAAAAAGGAGATTATGGAAGTAAATATTCTCGCATTTATTGCTACTGCACTGTTCATTCTAGTTCCTACTGCTTTTTTACTTATTATCTACGTAAAAACAGTCAGTCAAAATGATTAATTTTATTTAAACTTGAATTATTAGTTCTTATCAATGATTGAAGAAAGGAATTCAAACTTCAAGTCTTAAACGAAATGATCTGGCTGGAATCATAAGTATCTGAGATAATAAGTATCTGAGATAGTAGTATCTAAGCCTAGATAGTATGGTATAGTTATATATTATCATATAGTATATATTATCATATTCATTATTTTCATAGAAAGTTGTATTGTATACGGATATAGACTTTTTCCTATAAAAAAAAGCCCATATCTAGATCAATATACAATATGTACAATATGTATGTACATGGATTAGATGTATATCTAAATAGTACATCAAAATAGCAGCCCAATTCTTTTTTTTTTTTTTGCTACATTTACCTGTGTGTATTTCGATCGATCCAAAATAATCGAAGGCCAACTGTTCTAATTCTTAACCTATTTTAGAATTTATTTATATAGGATAGATCCTGAGATCCATCAAAAGAATCAATGGAGCAAGAATAATATGGGCGTATACTAATCTATTAGAAATTTCAAAATAAATAAAAAAAGAGAAAACGAAACCAAAGAATCTTTTTCTTTTTTTAGATTTCCCACCACAAGAAGCTATTGCTTGATCCATTAACAGAAAACATGATCCGCGGAGTTCTATTCTATAATAATTTATTCAGAATGTAAAAGGGAATAGGTTAATAGAGTAGACTCCTCTCCATTCCATTTTTTATGCTTTTTTGACTCATCTCATGTCTTAAGCATAAAAAATGGAATGGAGAGGAGTCTAAAAGAAAGGTGAAATACACGATACGTGAATCGTGCAACGAAAGAAGGATCTAATCTTCTTATGTGTAGAACCTCTTTTCTTTGGTTTGGACAACAACTAGTCACTTCCAATAGAAAGTATGTATTGCCATAATCTAATTAGATTAGCGGAACGACTTTATGTTCTCTTAGAACAGTAAAAGTAAAAAAAGAGGGAAACAAATAAAGAAAAAAATAAAAAACCCATTTCTGGTTTTTGTTCATTGTAATATCCATAATTCTGGTAAGAACTGGTTTATTAAAATAGAATGTTTAGGAAGAATCCGGTTGAAAAAATTTTCCTATCATGCGTCGATTTGAGTTTCGAAATAGAACTATAGTAAAGTAATCATTCATTGTTTGATCGAATGGTTATTATTCATTATTGTATTTTCTTATTCATTACTGTATTTCAGTATAATTTTGAAACAGAGACATTCTTAAAAAAGAAAAAGCTTCGCAAAACGCTCAATTAAACAATTCATACAATTACTAGTAGTACCCCTCCCTAAAGTCCACTCCTTCCCCATACTACGAGTGAGAGGGAAAATGTAAAGACTACCATTAAAGCAGCCCAAGCGAGACTTACAATATCCATATGAATTATGTCTCCTATCTCTATGAAGGAATTATTTAATTATTGATCAATAATCATAGTGGAATTAATGGCGCAGAGTCAAAATATAATTCTGACTTAAAGCTATTAATGAACCAATCCAATGAATATACTTGTAACAATATTCTAAGATTTCTGGTAAAATTTGGAAGTATAAGTATTAAGTACAGATATGATACACATACCTTTTCTTGAAAAATTAGATAGCAAAGGAATACTTCTATCCTAATGAAATGAAACATGTGGGAATACTAAGACCTATTGTTTGTTACCCTTTTTTTCGACCTTTACTTTTACTCTATAAAAATAAGAGTTGACCGACTATCCTGATTGAATGTTTGATTACTCAGAGACCCTCGTGAGTCTGGATACAAAGTTTCTTCAATCCTTTCCACAACTCTTAAATGGATTTCCCATCAGCCTATCCAATCTAATTCCAGATGGAGTCAGTAGACACAATTTGAGTAATGGTAGTGAAAAAGAATTAGGAATTCTTGATACTCTTTTGTACAATCTCTTCTTCAATCCTAGGAGAAAAATGGATTGTCTTTTAGGAACCTTTGGATACTTTCGACCTCTGATTTTCGTCGTTCTGAATCCCAGAATTGACTCTCACTATTTTTTTTTTTATAGTGAGAGTCAATCATATTACTAAGTAAGACTCACTTCATCCCTATTTGTATCGGTTTGAGCCACACCCAAGGACCAGATTTTGAGAAAAAAAACTATCGATAGGCTTATACTTCTCCGGCTCCGGGGACAAAATTCGTCGAATTAAATCAGTAGAATAAGAAATCCCCCGTTTTTTGTTGATCAGGCGACACCCAGATTTGAACTGGGGATAAAGGATTTGCAGTCCCCTGCCTTACCACTTGGCCATGTCGCCAAATCCGATCCAAATCTAAAAAAAAATATAAAATAGGTAAAAAAAGAGTATTCATCCATATTCTTTTACTAATATTCTATTACTAATTCTTTTCTTTTTTTTTTATCCAATCCAATTATTCTCTTCGATTGGTTATCACACCCCTTAAAAACTCCCCTTCTCTTTCCATTGAGAAGGTAAAAAATGGATTTTCGGTCACAGACTGAAAAATTTAGTGCAAATTGGAACCATTAACTATTTTTTTTCGTTTTCTATAATAGAAAAAATGGAAATTATGATATAGTGTGACCTGACTTCTGTTGCCACAAGCAAAATTGTTATAAAAAAAAAAAAGATGAGATGAGATATGTGGATAGCTATACCGGCATATACTTTACTTAGGAAATATTATTCCTATTACGCAATTCAATCATATTCCATAAATCCATATATTATATATAGTAAAATATAGTAATAGTCAAATTATATTTATATATAGTAAAAGTAAAAAAATCCGAAATTTTTTTTTTTCAACATGAAATAAAATTAACTTTAACTAAAGGGGAAACCATATTACTACTGGTACTGACTTTCTTTATCTCATTCATAGAGATTCGATTTCATTCTGAATCCATTTATTTTTTTGGTACCCAATCAATCTAATCGTATTATCATAATAATAGGTAGAAGTTGGATGAATTTTTATATTCTATATAAGACTCTATAAGTGTAAGTGACGGAATTATTCTGGGAATGCTTTATAAATTCATTTCCATTTGTACCTGTCGCAAATTCGAACTTGTCTTGCGTCGAAAATGCTCTTCATTCCTCTGTCTCATTTCCGTTCTCATACGTATGAAGTACATTTACAGGGTTGTCTAAAATTTCATGTGATTCAGTAAACAGAATATACATTCCATCATTGCGAAATCGATCCATATGGTTCGATAAATAGTGAGCTAATAATGGGATTTTTCGATAAAGGGGAAACTGAAAATTAAGATGCTCTGGAATGATGGAAATGAGGGAATGTCCACAATACCTGGATTTAGTCAGATCCAATTTGAGGGATTTTGTAGGTTTATTAATGAGGGCTTGACGGAAGAATTTCATAAGTTTCCGAAAATGGAAGACACAGATCAAGAAATTGAATTTAAATTATTTGTAGAAAGATATCAATTGGTGGAACCCTTGATAAACGAAAGAAATGCTGTGTATGAATCACTCACATATTCTTCTGAATTATATGTACCCGCGGGATTAATTTGGAAAACCGGTAGAGATATACAAGAAGAAACCATTTTTATCGGAAACATTCCAATAATGAATTCCCTGGGAACCTTTATAGTAAATGGAATATACAGAATTGTGATCAATCAAATATTGCAAAGTCCTGGTATTTACTACCGTTCAGAATTGGACCATAACGGAATTTCTGTCTATACCAGCACCATAATATCAGATTGGGGGGGGAGATCAGAATTAGAGATTGATAGAAAATCAAGGATATGGGCCCGTGTGAGTAGGAAACAAAAAATATCTATTCTAGTTCTATCGTCGGCTATGGGTTCGAATCTAAGAGAAATTCTGGATAATGTTTGTTACCCTGAAATTTTCTTGTCTTTCCTTAATCTGAATGATAAGGAGAAAAAAAAGATTGGGTCAAAAGAAAGTGCTATTTTGGAATTTTATCAACAATTTGCTTGTGTAGGCGGGGATCCGATATTTTCTGAGTCCTTATGTAAGGAATTACAAAAGAAATTTTTTCAACAAAGATGTGAATTAGGAAGGATTGGTCGACGAAATATGAACCGTAGACTTAATCTTGATATACCTCAGAACAATACATTTTTGTTACCACGAGATGTATTGGCTGCTGTGGATCATTTGATCGGAATGAAATTTGGAATGGGTACACTTGATGATATGAATCACTTGAAAAATAAACGTATTCGTTCTATAGCGGACTTGTTACAGGATCAATTTGGACTGGCTCTTGTTCGTTTAGAAAACGCAGTTCGAGGAACTATATCTGGAGCAATTCGTCATAAATTGATACCGACTCCTCAAAATTTGGTAACTTCAACTTCATTAACAACCACTTATGAATCGTTTTTTGGCCTACATCCTTTATCTCAAGTTTTGGATCGAACTAATCCATTGACACAAATTGTTCATGGGCGAAAATTGAGTTATTTGGGTCCTGGAGGATTGACGGGTAAAACTGCTAGTTTTCGGATACGAGATATTCATCCTAGCCACTATGGACGTATTTGTCCAATTGATACGTCCGAAGGAATCAATGTTGGACTTATTGGATCCTTAGCCATTCATGTGAGGATTGGCCATTGGGGATCCATAAAGAGTCCGTTTTATGAAATATCTGAAAGATCAAAAAAGGAGGCACAGATAGTTTATTTATCACCAAATAGAGATGAATATTATAGGGTAGCAGCTGGAAATTCTTTGGCCTTGAATCAGAGTATTCAGGAAGAACAGGTTGTTCCAGCTCAATACCGTCAAGAGTTCCTGACTATTGCATGGGAACAAATTAATCTTAGAAGTATTTTTCCCTTCCAATATTTTTCTATTGGAGCTTCTCTCATTCCTTTTATCGAGCATAATGATGCGAATCGGGCTTTAATGAGTTCTAATATGCAGCGCCAAGCAGTTCCGCTTTCTCAGTCCGAGAGGTGCATTGTTGGAACTGGACTGGAACGTCAAACGGCTCTAGATTCGGGGGTTTCCGCTATAGCCGAACACGAGGGAAAGATCATTTATACTGATCCTCACAAGATTCTTTTTGCAAGTAACGGAGACACTACTATAAGTATTCCATTAGTTATCTGTCAACGTTCCAACAAAAATACTTGTATGCATCAAAAACCTCAGGTTTCGCGAGGTAAATGCATTAAAAAGGGACAAATTTTAGCGGACGGTGCGGCTACAGTTGGTGGGGAACTCACTTTAGGAAAAAACGTATTAGTAGCTTATATGCCATGGGAAGGTTACAATTTTGAAGACGCAGTACTAATTAGCGAACGTTTGGTATATGAAGATATTTATACTTCTTTTCACATCCGGAAATATGAAATTCAGACTCATATGACAAGCCAAGGACCTGAAAGAATCACTAGGGAAATACCACATCTAGAGGCTCATTTACTCCGCAATTTAGACAGAAATGGAGTTGTGATGCTGGGATCTTGGGTAGAAACAGGTGATATTTTAGTAGGAAAATTAAGGCCTCAGACGGCAAACGAATCCTCGTATGCTCCAGAGGATAGATTATTAAGAGCCATTCTTGGAATTCAGGTATCCACTGCAAAAGAAACTTCTCTAAAACTACCTATAGGCGGAAGAGGGCGCGTTATTGACGTGAGATGGATCCGGAAAAGGGGGGGTTCCAGTTATAATTTAGAAATGATTCGTGTATATATTTCACAGAAACGTGAAATCAAAGTAGGTGATAAAGTAGCTGGAAGACATGGGAATAAAGGTATCATTTCCAAAATTTTGCCTAGACAAGATATGCCTTATTTGCAAGATGGAACACCTGTTGATATGGTCTTCAACCCATTAGGAGTACCATCACGAATGAATGTGGGACAGATATTTGAATGTTCGCTCGGGTTAGCGGGAGATCTGTTAAAAAGACATTATAGAATAGCATCTTTTGATGAGAGATATGAGCAAGAGGCTTCGAGAAAGCTAGTGTTTTCTGAATTATATGAAGCCAGTAAGCAAACAAAAAATCCATGGGTATTTGAACCGGAATATCCGGGAAAAAGCAGAATATTTGATGG